GATCACGAATCAGCAGCTATAGAAGGAGTTGTTCCAGAACCCGCGGGCAGAATACCTTTTGTTGTAAGAAGGGCTACTGGTATGACATCAATCACTCTTAGAGTCTTAGCTGGGAACATTCTATTCCGAAAGTCAGGTCAATGCCACAGCTTCTTCTCAAGCATCAACATCAAAGTGCTCCAATGCCCTTACTTGAATCTAATGGAGGTCGATGTCCAGGGAATTGATAGAGTCAGACCTGATAATGTAGTGACTAAGAAGGAAGGTAAAGGAAAGTCAGTCAAAAGCTCGAGTAAGAACGAGAGGAAGAAGAAGCAGTCGAGCTCAATTTATTCTTTAGAGGGAAGTAAGAACGAGAGGAAGAAGAAGCAGTCGAGCTCAATTTATTCTTATTTTTCATTCTCTTTTTTTCTTTGGCCCTTATTTCTTCTTATCTCTCTTTTCCGACTAACGCAAACATGCTACCGTTAACCATGCTACCACAGAGAAAGTAAAGCTGGCTCTTCCAGCTCTCGTATCCGAGGAAAGCTAACTTCATTCCTAAGCGTCTTCTTTTCTTGGTGTGATCGTATCAGCGTACGAATCCGGAGTGATGGCATAGAAGGAGCTGCAATTGAATCAAAGAAGAAGTTGTTGTGCTAGAATCCACTGTTACAGAATAGGCAGCTATAGAATCAGCTCGGTCCTTTCTTCCGTTATGCCTTTAATAGCTATCCGATGATCCTGTAACTACCGCAGCCGAAGGGCTTTCCCTCTTTCGCCTATATCGAATTCTGCTACTGCTTCTTCGACTCAAAGAACTGACATCTATCCTTTATCTTTCTCCTATGATTCCCAATATCCGTGGGATTTCCTCTAAAGCCTTTCTCTTTAGTGACTCAAACAAAGAACCTTAGCGGATGGATGAAAGAAGTAACTGAAAGCAAGGATAATATCTTCTTTATCCCATCTAGGTATAGGGATAGATTGAATATTCCAGCGGTTGGTTGAAAAGATATACAATAATAAGAAGAGACTGATTGATATAGCATCTCACTAACTTAATCTCATGACTTTAGAATATCACTTTGTGAAAGTGCTCTCGATATGCCACCAAGAAGCCATTAGTGCAAGCTGGTATTTAGCTCGCTCCTTAGATAAGCTATAGCTCCCTCTTTCTCGGTCAACCAAAAACAATGTAAAATGTATTAAATACCTATTCTTTGTTCTAATCAGCAAGCGGTATACGACAGCTTCGATAGCATCCTCTCCTCTTTCTGCTCCAAATCCCTAGTTTAGAATGCAACGAATGAAGCGAAGAAAGGTGAAAGAGCTACAGAAGCAGGCAACAGAAGGAAGAGCTACAGAAGCAAGACTAAGAACTAGCTCGGCTTAAGGATTAGCTAGCTAGGAGTCTTTCTGTATATTCGAGACTTTATCCCTCGGTTCTAAGTGCAAGGCTTCCTTAGCTGCGGTAACCCTGCTATGCAGGAATTCTTACAGTTATCTCAAATCTAAGCTTGGAACGACGAACCGGGAACAAGCTTCCTTCGTTTTCGCTTACCTGCTTAACCGTTAGTTGTTAAGGATTAGCAGCACCGTCTACTAGCTAGAGCTGTGAAACCTGAGAGAGCCGGGTGGGAACTCAAGACTAAGGCAGTAAGAAAGAGCTAGGATTAGTAGTTTGAGTTGGTTAGGCGGGATGGGATCGAAGAGACTGTACCGAGAACCGGCTAACTGCCATGAAAGCAGAGAGAGCTACTGAGCAACGGAGGACAGAGCGAGAAAGATCTTGAACTCTTAAGCTTCATCCCTGTATGCATATTCCTATACCAAAAGCAAGATAAGCGATGAATATTTACTGGATATAAGATAAGGAAAGTAGCTTGGACCGAGAGCAAAGAGAACTCCTCTAGTCGAAAAGAAAGAATCACTCACCTCACGAGGCTGGGTGGAATATAAGAGAAATTTCGAATCAAATACGAACGTATTCTTAAAAGAAAATTCCCAGGCATTGGTTACAGACAGGACAATCGAAGCTGAAAGGACAGACATAGATTGACCTACTACTAAGAACCGGACAGTCGAGAGACCGGAGAGATATTGGTTTAATCACAGACCAGACAGACAAGCATTTGTCAAAGCCCAGAAAGCCACCAACCATCGAAGCGTTAACCGTAAAGCCTGATGGGGAAGAATCCCTCTTCCGCATAAACACAGAAAGGAAAGTCAACAGTCCCAGAGCCTATTCTTTCAAAGAGCGCATTCCCCGCACCCTATTATCTAGCGGCTCTTTCTGTGCGTGGTTCTCTTTTATACTCTTGATCTGGGAAGCAGGCACTCTTCTGTAAACCTTCGAGAGGGTTCGTAGCCTTGCTAACGGTTTTCAACCTCACTCAGGGCGAATCTAAAAAAGTTTTTTTTAAGTGTTCATAAATCGTCTGTGAACAAATTCAAGAGAAGACAGATCCATAGGCAGCAAAAGAAGACTTTCGCTAAACAAGAGAGAGCTTCACAAGAGAAATAAGTCGATTCCTTATTTTCTTCTATTATAGGTAGCGCGCACAGGAAAGAGAGAAGAACGACAACAAGATATCAACAGCCCCAAGGAAGTCAAGCTCAGAAGGCAAGAATTTTTCTATACTCCTCACTGGGATAGAAGGAATTTACCTGACATAAGCGAAAGAAGGAGTTGACTGGTATTACCGGATCACAGTCCCTAGCTATCTTCCAAACAGATCTCCTTTTTGCATTGCCTTTTCGATAGCACAAGTAAAGGTCTGGTGCGCATAACTGCTGCCATCTACACTTGGAGAAAGGGACCGGAAAGAGCCTATTCGAGAACAGTAAGAGCAGACAATGAATGTGCTTGCGTCCTCTTCTTTTACTATTATACCTGCCCATGGAACTGTGCACAACCGATTTGTAACAAGCAAGAAGAGCGGATACGTCGTTCTTTCTCTTTCAAAGAGCGCTCCCGATGGCTAATGTATTGACCTCTTAAAGCATTTCAACAGGCCTGTACAGATAAATGTATCTTTAACCACTTTATAGCCTTGGCAGATTTGCTTTCTTTCCCGCTTTCGACTGGGTTCAAAAGGACGATGGAAGCGAAAAGATCACACCGAAAAAGCCGGAATCGGTGTATTGCCTGGGGATGATAGCCTTGTTGATTGCAAGTGCTATCTTAGATCCATTTTGAAAGGTCGGTTTAGTAAGAAATTTTTTCAAGAGAAGGAAGTTTTAAGCAAGGAGACTCATCGAAGAAAGGGTTGTGACTATATGGATGTATCGAAAGACGGATGAAATAGATTCTCATAGCCTATCCCTTGTCTTGTCTCCTGCCTACGTTCCAACCAGTAGTAAGCAGCTAACCTTCCTGCCCGTCCGGGGTTATCTCTGCTCGGTTCCGCAATCAATCCCAGATCCATCCATTTGAGGGGGGTCAAATTCTGCGCTCTTATAATTGCTTAGATAGAAGGGTTCAAAAATCGTATACTTTTTCGATGCCCTCTATCGGCGATAGTTCGACGGACTACTTTTGCGATGTCTGTCACATGAAGAAGCTCAGCAAGCCTTGCAAGAAGTACATGCTTTACTAATGCATAGTAATAGTGGTTTGCTGGGTTGGTTTTGCTCTCTACCTTCTCACGGGGATGGAAACAAGAGAGGTCAACTGGAGTGGAAGCCAAACGAAACGACGGGGCCGAAAATCTGTGATCGACCCGAAGAACCCTTACCTTGATGCCTACAGAAAAATTGATTTGACAGTGATGGCAAGAATCCGAGAAAGACTGTTTTTTCTTTTTCTTATTCTTGTGTTGTTTCTGAATGGCATCATAGCTACACGAGGGAAAGCGATGCTGCCTACTCTGCTCTGCCGCAAAAGGGGGCCGCTTTCTTCCCCCCAAAAATGCCAGTTCCACCATCAGGGCCCAGCAAGCACCATAATTCTGTTCCGAGGCTGCGTTTCATTCCAGTCTTTTCTCAATTGAGAAGTCAACCAACAGGTCAATCCTTCCCTTATATCATATCCATTTTACACAGTCTTTGTTGAAATAGTGTAAATAGTGCGAGACTTTCAACTAATGAAATCTAAACCAGCTAGTTCAGTCAGATACCGGCTAAGCAACCTCTAAAGCAGCTATCGGAGCAGTAGCAGCTTGAAATTCGCATACCAAAGACGATGGAATTCCCCACTTTCTAATGCAATACGGCAAAGCTTAGGGAGTCAGCTAGTCCAACATCAGTCATTCTAATGGAATATCTGGAATATCGAACTAGGAATTGAAAGACTTTCTTTCTTTATATACGAGTCAATTACATACCGGAAATCTCGAACAGTAAATGCTATACCGGAAATGCGATATCTAAAGTCAATCTCAGTGAATTCCGTACAAAGCAGTCCAACCAAAACCTAACAGTATATCAGATCTATCCTATAAAGGTAGTCCAACACAAGCAATCGATACTACGCCTTCGACCTTTGAGAAGTTACTTTGTGAAATAGGATTTCTCCCTTGTACAATTTCTTCATTTTAGATAGCTAGAGCTAAGCCTGTCCTAAGAATGAGTCGGGTAGGACCTTTCAGTCAAGTGCCTTGCCTTCCTTGCCTATTCATTTAGTCCAACAATTGAAATACCTATTCGCATTCCTTCCCAGTCCACTTCGAAAGTTACTTTGTTCAGTCGATAGATGCAATGCTGCGATGGATAAATCTCATATGCTCTCCAACTTGCAAGACCTTCTCTTCCCCCTCTTGGAAACAGGCTAGCGATGAGGAGAAAAGTCGCCCAATGTATGGTCCTAATTTCAACACGCCACCTACACGACTCACTACATAGGTTTAAGGAAAGCAGTATACTCATGACCAGGCACAGCAGAATAAAGGCCTAACTCTCAAAGTAGTGATGTTCCCCCGGTATCATAATAGAGTAGTATGCCGGAACTCTTTCTCTTAAGGTGCGGAGCGAACTGTCGGACTAGGAGCAGCGATTTCTTTTGTTGAAGAATGAGTTCT